TGATTAATTATTTGATATTTCAGTATGTATACGTACGTATACAGGGTCATCTTTTCTGTAGTTTCGATAGAAGGATTCGATTCCTCTACCAATGCAGTCAACTCCATTTGTTAGAACAGCTTCCATTGAGTCTCTGCACCTATCCTTTTTTGATTCTCGCTTTCTGAACCCTTGTTTTTTGAACACAGGATTTGGCTCAGGATTGCCCATTTTTAATTCCAGGGTTTCTCTGAATTTGGAAGTTACCACTTAGTAGGTTTCCATACCAAGGCTCAATCCAATCAAGTCCGTAGCGTCTACCAATTTCGCCATATCCCCCTTATGAGGCCGAGATCTCATTGTGATCCCCCCTCTTATGTTGGAACCCTTGAATTCATTAGATACCGATTCCTATATCGAAAAAGTGTCTGCTCCTATTTCTTACCCATCTTCTTTCATCTCTATCGGTGGGCCAGTATTTGGTCCAATCGGAAATGATTCTATCATTGATGTATCTGCAATTCAATATGGATGGATATATCCCACATATACATGTCTCTCTCCCTCTCATTTTTCCCGCGCGATTGGGAATACTGGAACGGTCGATATTCATTCTTCTTTTTTTTTCGTCCTATCTCCTCCCTTTCCGAATGAAACCAGAGGAATGTCTCATTATGATCTGAATTGCATTCTTATCTTATCCTTTCCTTAGGACCGATCCGCTCTAATCTAATAGAATTTAGAATTAATAGAATCTGCTATAACTAATATGGATATAGTTATATATAATTATTTCAAATGTAATATTTTGCATTTAAAGAAAAAAAATTCGAAATCAAAGAAATAGAAATTTCTAATAATAAAATTTCTAATCTAATAATAATAGAAAATATAATAAGAATTAATAGAATGATAATATAAATCACTCGAATTTTCAATAAAAATTCTATATAGTTATAGTTATATTCTAATATAGAAGAATATTCTTATGATATTAATTAATCATTTTTAATGGAATAGAATTCGATTCTTCATTCTATTAATATTAATTATTATATAGTTAAGATTCCGGTAGTTTACCGAATTCCTATGCACTATTTCTGTTATGTGAGCCCGCTTAGCTCAGAGGTTAGAGCATCGCATTTGTAATGCGATGGTCATCGGTTCGATTCCGATAGCCGGCTTTTCTCTATTTGTCCGATTTTTTCCATGATTGATAATGTCTCCTTGAGATCAAGGAATATTGAAAAGACTCCTCCCTTTTTTCTTTTACAAATGTCGGGTCACCGATCTATTATGTCGTGGGAACTTACAACTATGAATAAAAAACTGATTGGAGCAGTGAAATCTCTACAGAACAAATCAAGAAAAGGATCCTTAACTTCCTATATATACAAAATAATCCGGATATTGATACAATTCATCATTCTTCTTTGTAGTACTTCAGTAGATTTATCTTCGTTTATCGTTTAGTTCAGTCTGACTTAGGTTTATTCTGTAAAATGAAATTTCAATAAAATAAATAAAAAAATAAGGGGGGGAGTCTTTATGTCTCGTTACCGAGGGCCTCGTTTCAAAAAAATACGTCGTCTGGGAGCTTTACCGGGACTAACTAGTAAAAGACCTAGACCGGGAAGTGATCTTAGAAACCAATCGCGTTCCGGGAAAAGATCTCAATATCGTATTCGTCTAGAAGAAAAACAAAAATTGCGTTTTCATTATGGTCTGACAGAGCGACAATTGCTTAGATATGTTCGTATAGCTGGAAAAGCCAAAGGGTCAACAGGGCAGGTTTTACTACAACTACTTGAGATGCGTTTGGATAACATCCTTTTTCGATTGGGTATGGCTTCGACCATTCCCGGAGCCAGGCAATTAGTTAACCATAGACATATTTTAGTTAATGGTCGTATAGTAAATATCCCAAGTTATCGCTGCAAACCCCGAGATATTATTACTACGAGAGATGAACAAAGATCCAGAGCTTTGATTCAAAATTATATTGATTCATCCCCCCACGAGGAATTAGCAAAACATTTGACTTTTCACTCATCCCAATATAAAGGATTAGTAAATCAAATAATAGATAGTAAATGGATCGGTTTGAAAATCAATGAGTTGCTAGTCGTAGAATATTATTCTCGTCAGACTTGAACCTAACTAAAATAACAAAGCTTCGGGCAATTTTGCCCCCCCTTTTTCGCCAAAGTCAAGTAAATAAGGGGTTTGATCCGGATTTTTCTCCCACTCACGTATCACAAATGGATCAGCAGTGAGATTTTCATTCTTTTCCACTCTTTCCGGCATTTTCCATACCACAGTAATTAGGAAGAATCTCTATCAAATAAAGGTCTTACTGTTGGAATAATGGTATCAATTGTTATTTGATACATTGCGGTTGGTAACGTTGGTGAATTAGGTGAAGGTACGGAAAGAGAGGGATTCGAACCCTCGGTAAACAAAAGTCTACATAGCAGTTCCAATGCTACGCCTTGAACCACTCGGCCATCTCTCCTACATAATCTTATGATTATGACCCAGAAACCGAGTGAATAGCGAGTCATTCATATTATTGCAATACAGGTACGACCGATCAATTAAATTCTAAATAGAAAACTTTTCGTCAAAGAAAGATCTTCCGTAGGCTCGAGGGATACAAAAAAACTTCTCGAGTTCTCAGAATCCGTAGGAAAAATTCCTTGATTCCTCAACTTCGATAAAATAGTAATAATTGGTATACTACTCAATTTGAATGAAATCCAATCGGATTCAAATATTTCCTATCTATCCCTGTCCAAAAGGGACAATTTGAGTGGAAGGTCCACATCCTTTTTTTTTAGAATGAGTCTGTTTGTTTTTATGTGATTTCGTACTGTACAATTCCTTTGTTTGTGGGATCATTTTCCCTCGAGGGGGAATGAGAAGAATTATCGAATGGACTGTTAACTATGCCTAGATCTCGGATAAATGGAAATTTTATTGATAAGACCTCTTCAATTGTAGCCAATATCTTATTACGAATAATTCCGACAACTTCAGGAGAAAAGGAGGCATTTACCTATTACAGAGATGGTGCGATTTGATTCTTTTTTTTTTTTTATTTATTTACCGCCCTCAGTCTTATGAGAAAGAGACATGATTCGGGATACAAAGAAAAAAGATTCTTGAAATAAACCTACGCTTGATGAAGGTGAAGTTAGTTTGGAGATAGAACAATTCCTTCTGTCGTGTATCCCCGATTGATGCAGCCTCAGATGCTTCAATTGTCGATTCTAGTATTGAGCGAAAGGTTAACCTATAGGTTCTGTATTGCAGGTCAATACTACTTCACTAGTACCAATAGGCCGCATAGGGGAAGAAGCACTACACCTAGGAATCAACAACACGAAAACTTTGTTATAAATTACTCCTTTTCCTTATCGGGATCGGGACTAACAAGAATGGTTGGGACAACAAACATCCATCTCGTTCGTACTTTGGATACCCGTATAACCATCGAAGATCGTTGAAGTGACTAATTCCTGGAAATAGGGGGCGTTGAGGACAAAGAAATTGTTGGAGTTACCATTTCTATCTAGCACCAACACGCTTGGTGTTAAGAAAAGACAGACCTCTTGCAGGAAGGATGGCTAGAGATTTCTTGTAAAAACACCAGCCCCTGTCAGTTCATAATAAAAATATTTCAATCTTTTTTGATTCCATGGATTATTTCCCTTATTACTATGCACAGAAGGGAGGAGCCGTATGAGATGAAAATCTCACGTACGGTTCTGGAACGGAGATTCTTTGAATAGAATGAACGACCGTAACGGATGTCGGCTCAATCCGAAGGAAATTATGCGGAAGCTTTACAAAATTATTATGAAGCTACGCGACCAGAAATTGATCCCTATGATCGAAGTTATATACTCTATAACATAGGCCTTATCCACACAAGCAACGGAGAACATACGAAGGCTTTGGAATATTATTTCCGGGCACTCGAACGAAACCCATTCTTACCACAAGCTTTTAATAATATGGCTGTGATCTGTCATTACGTGCGACTATCTCCACTATAGAAAGAAGGAAAGAAAGATCAAATCTTCTAGTAAATACTAGAAACAAAATAGGCTTTCTACATATGCATCGTTCAAAGCAACGATTTTTATCAGCTGTAGCAAAGAAAGAGACTTCATACGAGCCGAAATATGAAGAAATAGGTATGGCCTATATACTAGATTCTATGGATAAAGGATCTAATTGATGGAGGAAGCACCGTAAAGATCAATTAGCGAGGTTTGGGGGCCGATACAATAAGAACTGCTTACTTATGTCATGATATGAGATAAAAGTTAGGAATCAACTTATGTAATAGAGTCGATCTACTAAGGTATTGAGCAGCGGTGTAGCATCAGATCCCAAAGATAGTAAGTCCTTTCTTTCTTCTGGAGGAAAGTCCTTTTCAAAGATTCTATATGACTTTCTATATGAAACCGAGATAGTTACCTTTCAGAAAATTCTAACGATAGGGGTAGATACCTATGTTCTTCTGAAGGTGGGAGAAAAGATAAAACTGATTATTGATCAAAATTAGAGTTTGAAACTCATGTAATTAACCTCTTCTGGTTAACCCGAGAAAAAAAAATGGGATAGATTTACGAGAAATCCTATTCAGTTAGATATGGTAGATTAAGATGGGACACCAAAAGAATTGATTGCTGAGCCGTATGAGGTAGGAAACTCTCAAGTACGGTTCTAAGGGAAGGAATTGACCCACCTATTCCGGCCGGGGAGAACAGGCCATTCGACAGGGAGATTCTGAAATTGCGGAGGCTTGGTCCGATCAAGCTGCTGAATATTGGAAACAAGCTATAGCGCTTACTCCAGGTAATTATATTGAAGCACATAATTGGTTGAAGATCACAAGGCGGTTCGAATAAGAACACTCTCTTTTTTAATTCATTAACTCTCTTTTTTAATTCATTATAATATTGGATCCATCAATCAAATAAAATAGATCGTTCCTCTGGGAAGAGCCA